TTAAATATCAGAATAGCTGATATAGTCGTCATTCAATGGGTTAGGTCCACTTACTTTTTCTTTATTTTAAATTTTATGCTGGGTTTGATAAGAACAATGGAGAAGTAAGAATACTTTGGTTTGGTAATTCATAATAGTGATTGGGCATTTCATAATAATAATTGGACATCTAAAATATTCTATAATATTCCTGTCAACAAACAACAATTTGAATAATTAAACATGAAAAAAACTACTCTCTCATTACAGGACAGGGTAGACTAGTTCTACTAACTACAATTATTCATTACTATTTATACTTATACTAACTAAATAATAATGAATTAATAATTAATAATGTTTCACTTTTTAATAAACTTTCTAACTATAACTCGTAATAATAAAAAGTCATTAGTTACCTTTTGCTTTTTACAAATAAAAAGAGTATCTCTATTCTACACCGAAAACAAAGACTCAAACTTTAGTTTAGTGGAAAAAGCCCCTTATCAGATTTGAACCGATGACTTACGCCTTACCATGGCGTTACTCTACCACTGAGTTAAAAGGGCCCTTTGTATTCAATTCATGAATTATAGCCATTTTCATTATGAGTTTACTGCACTGCATACTGCAAACAAATACAAATATAAATAATATATGTATATATTATGTACATATCATATATATATGGTTTTTTTTTTATATTTATAAAGTAAAGGATCAATTCGATTTACCCTCAAAAAGTGAAGCAGGTCGATTTTATTTTAATAATGCAATGAATTGTTTCAAGACCGACACCCCGCTTGTTTCCTTTTACTGACCAATCAAAACGGGATTTACTCAATTGATACATGTACCAATCTGACACTGACATAGATTCAATAGATTTTATTGAATTATATGATGAAGGTATTCGTACCCTGAACCGAATTTTTTATAAAAAAGTAAAAAAGAGAATTTCTATCGTTTTTGAATTTTCTGACTTAATGTGAGATAGTGATATGTATGGCCCATTTTATCTGAACAATGAAGGAAGCAACGAGTTTGAAGTTCAAATTAATGAGTGAAGAAGAAAATAAATTAAGTGGGTTTTTACACCCTTTTCCGTTATGCTGGACCAATCACTGCCTGAACGGACATAATCCTATACCCCCTTTTCGCTATATTCGCTATATTATAATAATAAATTAAATAAGAAAAATATAATAAAAAAAAAAAATGAAAATTGTACGGTTCATTTATTCCCATCCAATCCAAAATTCTATGGAATCATAACACAAAAGTAGAAAAGAGTGTTCGGACCTAGTCATATCATTAGATTATATTGACAATTCCAAAAAACTATACATACTATCATCATAGTATAATGACAGTCGGGCAGATATGCCCCTATCGTCTAGTGGTTCAGGACATCTCTCTTTCAAGGAGGCAGCGGGGATTCGACTTCCCCTGGGGGTACTACGAAAGGAAGTTGATCATGGACTATCCATAAGCCTCAAATGAATTCTTCCTGGGTCGATGCCCGAGCGGTTAATGGGGACGGACTGTAAATTCGTTGGCGATATGTCTACGCTGGTTCAAATCCAGCTCGGCCCAAAAATTCGCCGCTCCATAAAAAAAAAAATAAATATGATATGATATAACCAATGATATAATCAATTTGTCCTACATAAAAATGGAATCCTTCTCTTTTACGGATCAAGCATTTTTTCTTATGTATCGATGTTTTTCTGATTCATTCTGATCTTTCTAAGACTCTAGATTGATAATACTTAATCAAAGATTATGAAAAGAAAAATAGTTTTTTTTTTTTCTCATTGAAAGGTTGATTATCCATTTTTGGCAATAAAAAAACATGGGTTACTAGTAATCTGTGTTACTTTCAGTATAGTCCATATCTCCGTGTTACTTTCAGTATAGTCCATATCTATGTGTATATAACATCAGTTAGTATATCATTCATGTCTCTCTTACAACACGACGAAGAAAAAAAAATGGTTTTAAAAAACCATTAAGAATAAAACCATTAAGAATATGTATACCATACACCTCGCTGGGATTGTAGTTCAATTGGTCAGAGCACCGCCCTGTCAAGGCGGAAGCTGCGGGTTCGAGCCCCGTCAGTCCCGAACTAGGATCCGATCCGTTAAATAAATTTATCCATTTATTTAACGTGAAAAAAGAAACAGGGAGCAAGATCTAATACCCAGCGGGATCCCGATTTCTTTTGTTTTTATTTCGTATTTATCATTAGACAAATACGGGAATTTCCATTTATTTCATTAGTGCCAATTGATAAGAGAGAGACATAACATATATAGTTAGATTCGGGTAGTATTCTTATATTTACTTTACTATTTTTTTTTAAGAGATACTCGTTCACTTTTGTTTTTTTCAATATTCTTGATGAATAAAATAGAAAAGAAAAGAGTACTCCTTTTTACCGGAGTACATATGCAAATTGTACTCGTTTATTGTACGAGACACAACGAACTTAACATAAGTTCCTCAACAGAGTACTTGTCGGGGTAAATGAAAACCCCTTTGAGCTCCAACTTTTTTTGGGGTGGAGGGGTATCCTTAATGACTAATTGGAAACAATCTATCTCATTTTCATTCAAATAAACTAAATTGCACACTCCATTTTTTATGTATGCCTTCCAGTCCCAATTGAAGAAAAAAATACTAATAAAATAAAAGAGGAGAACGAGTAACACTCCTTTTTATTAAATTCATTGGAATTATATTAGATTTTTTATACTTAACTCGTCCTTTTTCCATCTCACTCCTACTCTTTTCTTTTGATCTGTGTGTCATCCATAGAATACCATACCAGTCATATAATACCTCATAATTGTATGTACTCATAATTGTATGTATAAGTATAATATAACGAAGGAGGAATATGAATATATAAGGAAGACTAAAAGGTTGGGTTATTTATAGAAAAGAAAAAGTGGAAAAGGATGTAAATTCAATTGGATTCCTGATCCAATAAAGAATCCTTTTTTCAGATTTAGTATAGATAAATATGTTATACTATTCGATTCTCGACGATGAATTTATTTGATAGATCATATATTGTTATTCATAATACTGATCCGATTCAGTATCATCAGAATGCAATTCATCCCATTGAATTTACAGGAATCCAATTTCTCATCTCTATGGGATTAGATCCCGAGTTATTGCGAAGTAAAAAAACAATGAGATTATGGAAGTAAATATTCTCGCATTTATTGCTACTGCACTGTTCATTCTAGTTCCTACTGCTTTTTTACTTATCATCTACGTAAAAACAGTCAGTCAAAATGACTAATTTGATTGAAACTTTAATTATTAGTTCTCATCAATGATTGAAGAAAGGGATTCAAACTTCAAGTCTTAAACGAAAGAAATGATCTGGCTGGAATCATAAGTATCTGAGATAATAAGTATCTGAGATAGTACTATCTAAGCCTAGATAGTATGGTATAGTTATCCACTATTATATAGTATATATTATCATATTCATTATTTTCATAGAGAGTTGTATTATATATTGATCTAGATATCGACTTTTTCCTATAAAAAAAGCCCATATCTAGATCAATATGTACATAGATTAGATGTATATCTAAATAGTACATCAAAATAGCAGCCCAATTCTTTTTTTTGGCTACATTTACCTGTGTGTATTTCGATCGATCCAAAATAATCGAAGGCCAACTGTTCTAATTCTTAACCTATTTTAGAATTTATTTATATAGGATGGATCCTGAGATCCATCAAAAGAAAATCAATGGAACAAGAATAATATGGGCATATACTAATCTATTAGAAATTTCAAATTAAATAAAAAAGTAAATAAAAAAAGAGAAAAGAAAACGAAACCAAAGAATCTTTTTCTTTTTTTAGATTTCCCACCCCAATAAGCTATTGCTTGATCCATTAACAGAAAAGAAAACATGATCTGCGGAGTTCTATTCTATGATAATTTATTCAGATTTGTAAAAGGGAATAGGTTAATAGAGTAGACTCCTCTCCATTTTTTATGCTTAAGACATGAGATGAGTCAAAAAAAAAAAGCATAAAAAAATGGAGAGGAGTCTAAAAGAAAGGTGAAATACACGATACGTGAATCGCGCAACGAAAGAAGGATCTAATCTTCTTATGTGTAGAACCTCTTTTATTTGGTTTGGACAACAACTAGTCACTTCCAATAGAAAGTATGTATTGCCATAATCTAATTAGATTAGCGGAACGACTTTCTGTTCTCTTAGAACAGTAAAAGTAAAAAAAGAGGGAAACAAATACAAATAAAGAAAAAAAGAAAAAACCCATTTCTGGTTTTTGCTCATTGTAATATCCCTAATTCTGGTAAGAACTGGTTTATTAAAATAGAATGTTTAGGAAGAATCTGGTTGAAAAAATTTTCCTATCATGCGTAGATTTGAGTTTCGAAATAGAACTTATAGTAAAGTAATCATTCATTGTTTGATCGAATGGTTATTATTCATTATTGTATTCTCTTATTCATTACTATATTTCAGTATAATTTTTAAACAGAGACATTCTTAAAAAAGAAAAAGCTTCGCAAAACGCTCAATTAAACAATTCATACAATTAAATTACTCAACGAGTAGTCCCCCTAAAGTCCACTCCTTCCCCATACTACAAGTGAGAGGGAAAATGTAAAGACTACCATTAAAGCAGCCCAAGCGAGACTTACTATATCCATATGAATTATGTCTCCTATCTCTATGAAGAAATTATTTAATTATTGATCAATAATCATAGTGGAATTAATGGCGCAGAGTCAAAATATAATTCTGACTTAAGGCTTTTAATGAACCAATCCAATGAATCTACTTGTAACAAAATTCTATCTGGTAGAATTTGGAAGTATAAGTATTAAGATTAAGTACAGATATGATACACATACCTTTTCTCGGAAAATTGGATAGCAAAGGAATACTTCTATCCTAATGAAATGAAACATGTGGGAATACTAAGACCTATTGTTTGTTACCCCCCCCTTTTTTTTTCGACTTTTACTTTTACTCTATTTTACTTTTACTCTATAAAAATGAAAATAAGAGTTGACCGACTATCCTGATTGAATGTCTGATTACTCAGAGACCCTCGTGAGTCTGGATACAAAGTTTCTTAAATACTTTCCACAACTTCTAAATGGATTTCCCATCAGCCTATCCAATCTAATTCCAGATGGAGTCAGTAGACACAATTTTAGTAGTGGTAGTCAAAAATAATTAGGAATTCTTGATACTCTTTCGTACAATCTCTTCTTCAATCCTAGGAGAAAAATGGATTGTCTTTTAGGAACCTTTGGATACTTTCGACCTCTGATTTTCGTTGTTGTGAATCCCAGAATTGACTCTCACTATTTTTTTTTTTTTTCAAAAAAAAATAGTGAGAGTCAATCATATTACTAAGTAAGACTCACTTCATTCCTATTTGTATCGGTTTGAGCCACACCCAAGTACCAGATTTTGAGAAAAAAAAAAAAAAAAAAAAAAACTATCGATAGGCTTATACTTCTCCGGCTTCGGGGACAAAATTCTTCGAATTAAATCAGTAGAATAAGAAATCTCCCATTTGTTTTTTGTTGATCAGGCGACACCCAGATTTGAACTGGGGATAAAGGATTTGCAGTCCCCTGCCTTACCACTTGGCCATGTCGCCAAATCCGATCCAAATCTAAAATAGGTAAAAAAAGAGTATTCATCCATATTCTTTTACTAAGATTCTATTACTAATTCTTTTCTTTTTTTGATCCAATCAAATTTAGATTATTCTCTTCGATTGGTTATCACACCCCTTAAAAACTCCCCTTCTCTTTCCATCGAGAAGGTAAAAAATGGATTTTCGGTCACAGACTGAAAAATTTAGTGCAAATTGGAACCATTAACTATTTTTTTTTTGAATTAGTGAAAAGTTCTTCCATTTTTATCTCAAATTGTTGCCTTTCCTTACTGGCATAACAAATCAATTCAAATATAACAATATATGATATGTGTATATGTAAACCCATACCCCAAAAACAAAAATTGTTACACATATACCGGGACGGGTCCTTTTTATGTACATATCCCATATCCTTATAGGGAATCATCGTGCTTTTTTTTTTTTCGTTTTCTATAATAGAATGGAAAAAGTGGAAATTATGATATAGTGTGACCTGACTTCTGTTACCACAAACAAAACAAAATTGCTATAAAAAAAAGATGAGATATGTGGATAGGTGGATAGCTATACCGGCATATACTTTATTTAGTAAATATTATTCCTATTATGCAATTCAATCATATTCCATAAATCCATATATTATATATATAGTAAAATATAGTAAAAATAAAATTATATTTATATATGGTTATATAGTAATAGTTATATAGTTAAAGTAAAAAAATCCGAAAAATTTTTTCAACATGAAATAAAATTGACTTTAACTAAAGGGAAACCCATATTACTACTGACTTTCTTTATCTCATTCATAGAGATTCGATTTCATTCTGAATCCATTTATTTTTTTGGTACCCAATCAATCTAATCGTATTATCATAATAATAGGTAGAAGTTGGATGAATTTTTATATTCTATATAAGACTCCATAAGTGTAAGTAACGGAATTTTTCTGGGAATGTTTTATTTTATAAATTCATTTCCATTTGTACCTGTCGCAAATTCGAACTTGCGTCGAAAATGCTCTTCATTCCTCTGTCTCATTTCCGTTCTCATACGTATGAAGTAGGGTTGTCTAAAATTTTATGTGATTCAGTAAACGGAATATACATTCCATCATTGCGAAATCGATCCATATGGATCGATAAATAGTGAGCTAATAATGGGATTTTTCGATAAAGTGGAAACTTTTAAATTAAGATGCTCTGGGATGATGGAAATGAGGGAATGTCCACAATACCTGGATTTAGTCAGATCCAATTTGAGGGATTTTGTAGGTTTATTAATGAGGGCTTGACGGAAGAATTTCATAAGTTTCCGAAAATTGAAGACACAGATCAAGAAATTGAATTTAAATTATTTGTGGAAAGATATCAATTGGTAGAACCCTCGATAAACGAAAGAAATGCTGTGTATGAATCACTCACATATTCTTCTGAATTATATGTACCCGCGGGATTAATTTGGAAAACCGGTAGAGATATGCAAGAAGAAACCATTTTTATTGGAAACATTCCAATAATGAATTCCCTGGGAACCTTTATAATAAATGGAATATACAGAATTGTGATCAATCAAATATTGCAAAGTCCTGGTATTTACTACCGTTCAGAATTGGACCATAACGGAATTTCTGTCTATACCAGTACCATAATATCAGATTGGGGGGGGAGATCAGAATTAGAGATTGATAGAAAATCAAGGATATGGGCCCGTGTGAGTAGGAAACAAAAAATATCTATTCTAGTTCTATCATCGGCTATGGGTTCGAATCTAAGAGAAATTCTGGATAATGTTTGTTACCCTGAAATTTTCTTGTCTTTCCTGAATGATAAGGAGAAAAAAAAGATTGGGTCAAAAGAAAGTGCTATTTTGGAATTTTATCAACAATTTGCTTGTGTAGGCGGGGATCCGATATTTTCTGAGTCCTTATGTAAGGAATTACAAAAGAAATTTTTTCAACAAAGATGTGAATTAGGAAGGATTGGTCGACGAAATATGAATCGTCGACTGAATCTTGATATACCTCAGAACAATACATTTTTGTTACCACGAGATGTATTGGCTGCTGTGGATCATTTGATCGGAATGAAATTTGGAATGGGTACACTTGATGATATGAATCACTTGAAAAATAAGCGTATTCGTTCTATAGCGGACTTGCTACAGGATCAATTTGGACTGGCTCTTGTTCGTTTAGAAAACGCAGTTCGAGGAACTATATCTGGAGCAATTCGTCATAAATTGATACCGACTCCTCAAAATTTGGTAACTTCAACTTCATTAACAACCACTTATGAATCGTTTTTTGGCCTACATCCTTTATCTCAAGTTTTGGATCGAACTAATCCATTGACACAAATTGTTCATGGGCGAAAATTGAGTTATTTGGGTCCTGGAGGATTGACGGGGAAAACTGCTAGTTTTCGGATACGAGATATTCATCCTAGCCACTATGGACGTATTTGTCCAATTGACACGTCCGAAGGAATCAATGTTGGACTTATTGGATCCTTAGCCGTTCATGTGAGGATTGGCCATTGGGGATCCATAAAGAGTCCGTTTTATGAAATATCTGAAAGATCAAAAAAAGAGGCACAGATAGTTTATTTATCACCAAATAGAGATGAATATTATAGGGTAGCAGCTGGAAATTCTTTGGCCTTGAATCAGAGTATTCAGGAAGAACAGGTTGTTCCAGCTCGATACCGTCAAGAGTTCCTGACTATTGCATGGGAACAGATTCATCTTAGAAGTATTTTTCCCTTCCAATATTTTTCTATTGGAGCTTCTCTCATTCCTTTTATCGAGCATAATGATGCGAATCGGGCTTTAATGAGTTCTAATATGCAGCGCCAAGCAGTTCCGCTTTCTCAGTCCGAGAGGTGCATTGTTGGAACTGGACTGGAACGTCAAACGGCTCTAGATTCGGGGGTTTCCGCTATAGCCGAACACGAGGGAAAGATCATTTATACTGATCCTGACAAGATTCTTTTTGCAAGTAATGGAGACACTACTATAAGTATTCCATTAGTTATCTGTCAACGTTCCAACAAAAATACTTGTATGCATCAAAAACCTCAGGTTTCGCGAGGTAAATGCATTAAAAAGGGACAAATTTTAGCAGATGGTGCGGCTACAGTTGCTGGGGAACTCGCTTTAGGAAAAAATGTATTAGTAGCTTATATGCCATGGGAAGGTTACAATTTTGAAGATGCAGTACTAATTAGCGAACGTTTGGTATATGAAGATATTTATACTTCTTTTCACATCCGGAAATATGAAATAAAGACTCATATGACAAGCCAAGGACCTGAAAGAATCACTAGGGAAATACCACATCTAGAGGCTCATTTACTCCGCAATTTAGACAGAAATGGAGTTGTGATGCTGGGATCTTGGGTAGAAACAGGTGATATTTTAGTAGGAAAATTAAGGCCTCAGACGGCAAACGAATCCTCGTATGCTCCAGAGGATAGATTATTAAGAGCCATTCTTGGAATTCAGGTATCCACTGCAAAAGAAACTTCTCTAAAACTACCTATAGGCGGAAGAGGGCGCGTTATTGATGTGAGATGGATCCGGAAAAAGGGGGGTTCCTGTTATAATTTAGAAATGATTCGTGTATATATTTCACAGAAACGTGAAATCAAAGTAGGTGATAAAGTAGCTGGAAGACATGGGAATAAAGGTATCATTTCCAAAATTTTGCCTAGACAAGATATGCCTTATTTGCAAGATGGAACACCTGTTGATATGGTCTTCAACCCATTAGGAGTACCATCACGAATGAATGTGGGACAGATATTTGAATGTTCGCTCGGGTTAGCGGGGGATCTGTTAAAAAGACATTATAGAATAGCATCTTTTGATGAGAGATATGAGCAAGAGGCTTCGAGAAAGCTAGTGTTTTCTGAATTATATGAAGCCAGTAAGCAAACAAAAAATCCATGGGTATTTGAACCGGAATATCCGGGAAAAAGCAGAATATTTGATGGAAGAACAGGAAATCCTTTTGAACAACCTGTCTTAATAGGAAAGTCCTATATTTTAAAATTAATTCATCAAGTTGATGATAAAATCCATGGACGTTCTAGTGGGCATTACGCACTTGTTACACAACAACCCCTTAGAGGAAGGGCAAAACAAGGGGGACAACGAGTAGGAGAAATGGAAGTTTGGGCTTTAGAGGGATTTGGTGTTGCTCATATTTTACAAGAGATGCTTACTTATAAATCTGATCATATTAGAGCTCGTCAAGAAGTACTTGGTGCTACGATCATTGGAGGAAGAGTATCTAACCCAGAAGATGCTCCAGAATCTTTTCGATTGCTCG